CCCCGGATCATTAGATAGAAATCCAAAGATAAAGAGAGAAACAAAAAATATCACTACCGTATAAACGAAGAGTTTCAGAGTAAGCATTACACAATCTCCAAGATAATTTTTTAGAAAAAAAAGAGAATAGATCTTCCATTTTTCTACCACATATTCTATTTTGTTACCAAGAAATGAGGTTTTTCTAGAAATGAATTGTCAAAAATTTATTTGTTTTTTAGTAACATTACCCAAAATATTTTTGATATCAATTAGATATTGTGGGAGACCCTATTTATTAGGGTCTTTCACCAGAAAAGGGTCAAAAATGAGGAAATGTGGGTAAGTGGATTTGTGTCGACTATCCAAGAATTTCAATATGCGACTCGAAGGTTCATACGTTAAAACTGATTTGATTTTATCAATTGTTAGAATTTTTTCTCCAAGAAATCGTGCATTTTCTAGGATATTTTTATTAAGGATCTCATCGAAAACTTACAGCAGCTTGCCAAACAAAAGCTAAGAGAAAAAAAAGCAAAGGTATGACTGGCATAAAATCCACAATAGGATTCAAAAAAGCATAGGCTTCGGGCAATTTGCCGAAGAAAAAACTACTCGAATAAAGGGCAGAATTAATACAAATACAGATCAAACTAACGATATTAAGCATAACAGACATTTTTTGCTTGGAGATAATTGCATTTTGATTGAGTTTTTCATCTAAGTAAAAAGCAGGAAAGTAAGTATGGTACACAACAATCCTTCTTTTTCTTTGAACCGACCCAATCTTTAATCCTCCAATTCTCAAAGGAGAATAGAAGAAATCATACTTTCATACAATATGTTAATTGAATTCTATGTAATGATCAATAAATTACATTAAATGCTATACCTAATTAAATGCTATACTAAATGCTATATCTATATGTATCAAAATACCAATTATGTATCATAATACGAATTCCAATATATTCTATAGGTATATATTTGAACGGAAGTTGACAAACAGCCAATAACTATATTATAGTTTCTTAGGGTCTATTACAATTTGAACAAACTGAAATGGGGCGTGGCCAAGTGGTAAGGCAACGGGTTTTGGTCCCGGTATTCGGAGGTTCGAATCCTTCCGTCCCAGAGCATGTCCCATTTTTTTCTACTACACTATTCCCCATAGAAAATAGAAAAAAATAGAAAGAAGTAGAGGAGGATATATCTATAAATTCTACAATAATTATTTAATTATCTCTTATCCTATCCGCGTCTGTTCGAATCTTATTAATAAGCTATCAAGTCCTATGTCATATAGAAATATGTTTGGAGCCGATGTATTGTATTTTCTTTGAATTTTATTTTATTTAGGTATTTCATTTCGTGTTTGAATCTAATGCAAAATTGGAAATCTATGGAACACTTTAACTTGAGGCGGGGGTACTTTATCCTATCCCTTTTATTTATTCCATTCACTTTATATTGACTATTTCAATATTCTTCAATCGTATCTTAAATAAAAACAAAATACATATGAAATCCGGAAATATTTTTGCTATATCGTTCTAGTTCAATGACAAAAATTTTTGGCTTTTTATGAAAAAGATTTGTGTTTCTTTAAATTTATTATTATTTAAACTGAAATGATTTGACTTCAATAGTCTAGAATATCTAGAACAATAACAGGGACAACTGTTCAGTCCATCTGATAGATAGAAAAACCTTTCTTCTTATATTTATATATTTTGATTAAATAAATAATTAGTTTCAATTAGAAATTCAATTTATATATTATATATATATATTATATAGTAAACTAAGACTTTTTCAAAAAAATTGTTTCACGTACACATATCAGATATAGAATAAAAAGTTTACATTATGGTGTCGATATACAACTGAACTAATGACTATTCATGATTCCATAATTGAATCAATTCCATACCGGTTCCAAGTTAGAGGAATGTTATGGTAAAACTTCGTTTGAAACGATGTGGTAGAAAGCAACGTGCGACTTGAAGGACACGATCCGTTGTGGATTTATACATCCACCATCTTTTATTTATCTAGGAATGAATGAAGGTGCTCTTGGCTCGACATTGTTTGTTCTGTTACACTCGAACCATTTGTTTTTGTTGGGTTGTAAATAGTTCACTATGGAACTCGAGTCGAAAGGATTAATTCATTTCTCGGAGGCAAGAATCTAGGGTTAATGACAATCAATCAATCAATTGGAACAACTTCGTAAATGTATCTTCCATATACCCTATATAGAATATATAAATCGATAGAAATTGAAAGGATTAACTTTGAGCAAGTTTCTAATTTAAAAACAAAACTTGTTGGAATTGATCAAACTTTTTCGATTCAAAGTGTATCATACGGAAATTAACAGTCCATAGGATTTTTTGATAGAAAGAAATCAAAAAGGGTATGTTGCTACCATTTTGAAAGGATTAAGAAGCACCGAAGTAATGTCTAAACCCAACGATTTAAAAAAATATAAATTTAAAATATAAATAAGTATTGAGTATAAAGGATCCAAGAACAAGGAAACACTATTTTAATTGTCTCGATAGTCTCAAAAATTATAACTGTGTCAGAGTCAGCCTAAAGAATCAAAATCAAATTTGAAACGAGACAACCAAAATGGGGTAAAGACTGCTCAATAAATGAAATTCACTAAAGATTTTTCTTTAGAGCTATTTAAGAGTTATCCAACTTGAGTTATGAGTACGAATGATTGTTTTTTTTTTATTTGCAGGAAGGAAAAAAATACTGAAATCATAGTCTAGTTGACTTTATTGGCCTTTTGTCTTTTGTCATTTAATTTATTAGAATTGATACATAATACACAGACAAAACTTGAAATTCAATCATTTTTTCTCGAGCCGTACGAGGAGAAAACTTCCTATACGGTTCTAAGGGGGGTATTAGTTACATCTATCCCAATGAGCCGTCTATCGAATCGTTGCAATTGATGTTCGATCCCGAAGAGAAGGAAAAGATCTTAAAAAAGTGGGTTTTTATGATCCAATGACGAATCAAACTTATTTAAATGTTCCTGCTATTCTTTATTTCCTTGAAAAAGGTGCTCAACCCACAGGAACTGTTCAGAATCTTTTAAAGAAAGCGCAAGTTTTTAAGGAACTTCCGTCTAATAAATAGAAGAACTAATAAATAATAGTGGATCGTTAAAAAAAATATATAAAATTTGTCCAAAACTTGTATTGCATTGTTAAATAGAAACTATTTAACAATGCAATACAAGTTTTTTCCACTATATTCTTTTCTAAAATTTAGATTATATTGACAACAATGTATCGAGCAAATATAATTCATCGTGATAAGTGAAGTGGGTCTACGCCTCGTAGATTTTTTTTGTTTTTGTTAGTTCAATGGTTTCATTAGCTCGCCGAATCTTTATTCACTTTGTTTTAATTTAATTAAATGGATTTTTACATTCGTTGTTGAAATTTTCTTTAATTTCTATTGTCTTGGGGTTGCTAACTCAACGGTAGAGTACTCGGCTTTTAAGTGCGGCTAGAATTTTTTACACATTTGGATGAAGTTATGAATTCGTCCATACCATTGGTAAAGTTTGGAAGACCTCGACTGATCCTTAAAGGGAATGAATGGAAAAAATAGCATGTCGTATCATTGGAGAGTTCTGAAGATATTTTATTCTTAGCGGACCGTAGCACTGGCATAAAACGCTGTTCGAATTCTTGGAACATAACATAATATAATAAGGTCGAATGAATAAATGGATAGGGCCCTGTGGCTTCAATTAATTATCAGAAAAAAAAGTAACCAACTTCTGTTCTTAATTTGAATAATTTCCCGCTCTAATTCGACGTTAAAACTAAATTAGTGCCAAATACGGTAAGGACTTCTCTCTTATGCTTATGAGGGGATTCCATATTTTTTTCATGAATCCTAACTATTGTCATTCTAAATTATGGAATGGAGATGTGTGTAAAAGAAGCAGTATATTGATAAAGAAAGTTTTTTCCGAAATCAAAAGAGCGATTAGGTTTCAAAAATAAAAGATTTCTAACCATCTTGGTTTCCTATAACATAGACGAATTCAATGAATTGGAAAAACATAGGGTAGAGAATCTGTTGATAAGTTTACTTGTCTCCGAGGTATCTATTCTTACTAGAATAGAATATTCTCTTTTAACTGTATCGCACTATGTATCATTTGCTAACTCCCAAAGTCTTCTACCTTTGATTCAAATAAAATTTCAAATGGAGGAAATTCAAAGATATTTACAGTTAGAGAGATCTCATCAACACGACTTCCTATATCCACTTATCTTTCAGGAGTATATTTATACGTTTGTTCATGATCGCGGTTGCAATAGGTCAATCTTCTGGGAAAATCCGTGTTATGAAAAAAAATTTAGTTTACTGATTGTGAAACGATTGATTACTCGAATGTGTCAACAAAATCCTTTTCTTCTTTCTTCTAATGATTCTAACCAAAATCAATTTTGGGGTCCTAACAATGATTTGTATTTTCAAATCATATCAGAGGGGTTTGCACGTATTGTGGAAATCCCATTTTCTCGGCGATTAAAGGCTTCTCTAGAAGAGAAAAATATAGTAAAATTTCAGAATTTACGATCAATTAAGGCAATATTTCCCTTTTTAGAGGACAGTTTTTCACATTTAAATTTTGTCTTAGATATATTAATACCCCACTCTGTCCATGTGGAAATCTTGATTCAAACTCTTCGCTATTGGGTAAAAGATGCCTCTTCTTTGCATTTATTACGATTCTTTCTCAACGAGTATTGTAATTCGAATAGTCTTATTACTCTAAAGAAAGTGAATTCCTCTTTTTCAAAAAGAAATAAAAGATTATTCTTATTCCTATATAATTCGCATGTATGTGAATACGAATCCATTTTTGTGTTTCTACGTAAGAAATCTTCTCATTTACAATCAACATCTTCCCGACTTCTTCTTGAACGAATCCATTTCTATTCAAAAATACAGCTTCTTGTAAACCTTTTTGTTAAGCT